TTATAAATATGGAATTGGAAAAGAAACTTTTTTTCCTATGGACTCACTATTCACTCGGTTTCTGGTCAATAATAGGATTATATAGGAAAGATGGCCGAGTGGTTGAAGGCGTAGCACTGGAACTGCTATGTAGGCTTTTTGTTTACCGAGGGTTCGAATCCCTCTCTTTCCGTTTCTGTTAATTTACCATCGTTACCAACTACAATATATCAAATCAAATAAAAACGAATATCATTATATTATTCCAACAGCTTTATTTGATATAAAATTATGATTCCTAATTACTGTGGTATGGGTACGTAAAAGAAAAATCTTTAGGTTCAAGTCTGGCGAGAATAATATTCTACGACGTATCAATTTGTAATACGTGAATAACAAAATATGGATTAAGGCCCTTAGATCTATTTCCTTCGTCGAAAAAGGGATAGAATTATCTGAACCCCTTTACTGTGGTATGAGTACACAATGGTATGGGTACGTAAAAGAAAAATCTTTAGGTTCAAGTCTGGCGAGAATAATATTCTACGACTAACAACTCATTTATTTTTAAACCGATCCATTTACTATCTATTATTTGATTTACTAAGCCTTTATATTGGAATGAGTCAATAGTCAAATGGTTTGGCACTCCTTCCTGAGGAGATGAAGCAATATAATTTTGAATCAGAGCTTTTGATCTTTGTTTATCCTTCGTAGTAATAATATCTCGGGGTTTGCAACGATAACTTGGTATATCCACTATATGACCATTAACTAAAATATGTCTATGGTTAACTAATTGCCTGGCTCCGGGAATGGTCGAAGCCATACCCAATCGAAAAAGGATATTATCCAACCGCATCTCAAGTAGTTGTAGTAAAACCTGGCCTGTTGACCCTTTGGCTTTTCCAGCGATATGCACATATCTAAGTAATTGTCGCTCTGTCAGACCATAATGAAAACGCAATTTCTGTTTTTCTTCTAAACGAATACGATATTGTGATCTTTTCCCGGAACGCAATGGGTTTTTAAGATCACTTCCGGATCTAGGTCTTTTACTAGTTAATCCCGGTAAAGCCCCCAGACGGCGTATTTTTTTGAAACGAGGTCCTCGGTAACGAGACATAAAGTAAAGACTCCTTTTTATTTTATTAAAATTTCATTCATTTTACAGAAGAAATCAAAATTAAGACTGAACTAAAGAATAAACAAAGCAAAGCGAAATCTATATAGAATGAAATGTATTGTGTTAATATCCAGATTTTTTGTTATATATATATATATAGAAAGAAGATTAAGGCTCTGTTTTATGATTTATTATATATATATAAAATATAAATCTAATTGGATCTAATCAACTTTTTTTTTAGAATTACCACGACATAATCGATTAGTGACTCAACATTTGTAGAAATGGAGAGGAGAGATTCTTAATTATGGAAAAATCGATAGAGAAAAAAGCCGGCTATCGGACTCGAACCGATGACCATCGCATTACAAATGCGATGCTCTAACCTCTGAGCTAAGCGGGCTCACATAACAGAAATAACGCATAGGAATTCAAGAGACTACCGGATCCCCGCTATTAGCTGTAAAGTTCGTATAACTATATATATATATTTAATATAAACTATTTAATATAAACTATATATTATATATTCTAGTTCATAATTCTATCCATAACATAATATAACTAATAAAAAAATATAAAATTAATATGCAAATTAATATTAATTAATAATATATTTAATAAATAAATAGAATAATCTGACTAAAATAATCTGACTAAATAGAATTCCATTCTAATAATGTAACAGATCTAATAATGTAACAGAAATAAAATATCTGACTAATTTCAATTTTATTATTATACATAATAATTATTGATGATATACATTTACATTGCTGTTATTTTTATATTTAGCATATTTCGAATTTAGATTATTTATCTTAATTTAATATATATATTAAATATATATATTTTACATTCCATTATATAATAAACTATAAAAAATTCGAATAAAAAAAAAAATTTTTATAATAGAATAATAAGATATTGAAAATACCAAAAAATTGGAATTCCTTTTTTAGATTTGAGAATAGTTATAACAAATAAGGTTAATTATATTCATATTATAGCGGATCAGTCCTAAGAAAAGTATAAAATAAGGATAAAGATACAACAATAAAAATGATAATCAGACATTCCTCTTATTTCGTTCGAAAAAGGATGAAGATAGGACAAAAAAAACAATAAGGAAGAATATCGACCCTTCCAGTATTCCAAAGCACACTCTAAAAATAAAAGGGGAGGGGGACGTATATATATGTGGTATATACCTCTCTATATTGAATTGTGGATACATCAATGATAGAATCATTTCTGATTGAAACAAAGATGATTCATACAATAGAGGTGGAACGAGAGGGGATAGCCAAAAAAATAAAATAGGCATACACAATTTTTTAATATAGGAATCATTATATAATGAACTCAATGGTTCCAAGATAAATGAAAAAG